TTAAAAAAAATAAGAAAAGAACTCTTAAAAGTAAATCCAATTCTCTTATTTCGATCAAGAGAAGTAGCCGTATATGAATCGAGTGAAACTAAAAAAGAAAGAGATCCCATAATCAGCAATCAGATGATTCATGAATCATTTAGTCAAATTGCATCTCCAGGTTGGACAAATTCTTCATTGACAGAAAAAAAAATGAAGGATCTGACTGATAGAACAAATACAATTAGAAATCAAATAGAAAGAATTACAAAAGAGAAAAAAAAAGTAACTCCAGAAATAAATATTAGTCTTAACAAAACAAGTTATAATGCTAAAAGATTAGAAAAATGGCAAATATTAAAAAGAGGAAATGCTCGATTAATCTCGAAATTACCTTTTGTTTTTAAATTTTTCATTGAAAGAATCTACACAAATATATTTTTATCTATCATTAATATTCCCAGAATGAAGAGAAAATTATTTCTTGAATCAACAAAAAAAATGATGAATAAATCCATTTACAATAATGAAACAAGTCAAGAAATAATTAATAAAAAAAATCAAAATCCAATTGAATTTATTTCGACTATAAAAAAGTCACTTTATAATATTAGAAATAGTAAGACAAATTCACATATTTTTTATGACTTATCGTACTTATCACAAGCATATGTATTTTACAAATTATCACAAACCCAAGTTATTAACTTGTATAAATTAAAACCATTTCTTCAATATAAAGGAATCCCTTTTTTTCTTAAGCCTGAAATAAAGGATTCTTTTGAAACACAAGGAATAGTTCATTCTAAATTAAGGGATAACAGACTTCCGAGTTCTGAAATGAATCAATGGAAAAACTGGTTAAGAGGGCATTATCAATACGATTTATCTCAGATCAGATGGTCTAGATTAATACCACAACAATGGCGGAATAGAGTTTATCAACGTCGTATGGTTAAAAGGAAAAATTTAAGCAAATGGAATTTATATGAAAAAGACCAATTAATTGATTACAAAAAAGAAAATATTTTTGAAGTCTATTCATTATTGAATCAAAAAGATAATTTTAAAAAATACTATAAATATGATCTTTTATCATATAAATCTATTCATTCTGAAAATAAAAAGGACTCATTTATTTCTAAATCGCCGTTTGAAGGAAATAAGAATCAAGAGATTTCTTATAATTACAACACGTATAAAGACACTTTTTTTGATATGCTGAGGAGTATCCCTATCAATAATTATCTAGGAAAGGGCGATATTCTAGATATGGAAAAAACTCCCGATAGGAAATATTTGGATTGGAAAATGATCAATTTTGATCTTAGACAAAAAGTCGATATTGAGGCCTGGATCACGATCGATGCCAATAGTAATCAAAAGACTCAGATTGTTACTAATAATTATCAAATAATTGATAAAAAAAATATTTTGGATCTTCTGATTCCCGAAATGAATTTACCAAACTCCCAAAAAGTCTTTTTTGATTGGATGGGGATGAATGAAAAAATACTAAAGCGTCCCATATTGAATCTGGAACTTTGGTTCTTCCCAGAATTTTTGTTACTTTATAATACATATAAAACGAAATCTTGGTTTATACCAAGCAAATTACTTCTTTTAAATTTGAATAAAAATGAAAATAGTAATGAAAATAAAAATCCAAATCAAAAGATTAATGAAAAGCAAAAGGGAAGTTTTTTGATACCATCGAATAAAAAAATAAAGAATCAAAATCAAGAAGAAAAAAAAACCACAAGGCAAGGGGATCTTGGATCCGTTCTTTCAAACCAACAAAAAGATATTGAAGAAGATTATGCGAGATCGGACATGAAAAAAGGTAAAAAGAAAAAACAATACAAAAGTAACACGGAAGCAGAACTAGATTTGTTCCTGAAACGTTATTTGCTTTTTCAATTGAGATGGGACGATACTTTGAATCAAAGAATGATCAATAATATTAAGGTATATTGTTTCCTGCTTAGACTAATAGATCCAAGAAAAATTTCTATATCCTCGATTCAAAGGGGAGAAATGAGTTTGGATATAATGCTGATTCAGAAGAATTTAACTCTTCCAGAATTGATGAAAAGGGGAATATTGATTATCGAACCCATTCGTCTGTCTGTAAAAAACGACGGACAGTTTATTATGTATCAAACCATCGGTATTTTGTTGGTTCATAAGAGTAAGCACCAAACTAATCAAAGATACCGAGAGCAAAGATATGTTGCTAAGAATAATTTTGATGAATCTATTCCACCACATGAAAGAATAACAAGAAATAGAGACAAAAATCATTTGGATTTGCTTGTTCCTGAAAATATTTTCTCATTTAGGCGTCGTAGAAAATTAAGAATTTTAATTTGTTTCAATTCAAAGAATAGGAATGATGTAGATAGAAATCCTGTATTTTGCAACGAAAAGAATAGCAGCCAAGTTCTAGGTGACAGTAATCACCTTGATAGAGAGACAAATCAATTAATGAAATTGAAGTTCTTTCTTTGGCCTAATTATCGATTAGAAGATTTAGCTTGTATGAATCGCTATTGGTTTGATACCAATAATGGCAGTCGTTTCAGTATGTTAAGGATACATTTGTATCCACGATTGAAAATTCGTTGATAGTACATTTTTCCTATATATCCTCTACTATATAGGATATATGAAAGCAAATAAATACACACATCACACGTCCTGTCTTACATTTCATTCTAAATATCCAATACTAAATGAATAATGTATCAATTCGATCTAGAAATGAATCAACAGAACCCTCTTCATTTTAGGTCTAAATTCTTCGCTTTTGTGAATACGAAAATGTGCCAATCCTTTTCTCTCCCTATCTAAATCTAATTTTCAATTGGATTGATTCATTTGAATTGATAAAATTAGGAGTTCATAAAGAAATTTGAATTAGATTATTGTATATACCACATTAAAATGAATGACATTATTATTACTGATCGGTAAAATCCATATCTGTAAAAAGGGAGAGGAGGCTTTTTTTTATGGTAAGAAATTCATTCATTTCGGTTATTTCTCAAAAAGAAAATGAAGAAAACAGAGGGTCTGTTGAATTTCAAGTATTCAGTTTCACCACTAAGATAAGGAGACTTACTTCACATTTGGAATTGCACAAAAAAGACTATTCATCTCAGAGAGGTTTGCGAAAAATTTTGGGAAAACGTCAACGATTACTGGCTTATTTGTCAAAAAAAAATAGAGTACGTTATAAAGAATTAATTGATCGGTTGGATATTCGAGAGACAAAAACTCGTTAATTTAAAGAGTGATATCATTTGAACTTATGCGTTTCCATTTTGATGAACTTCTTTTTACTTTCAGCAATTCATGGAAGAATGACTCGGTAAAAAACTTATGATTGCACCAACTACAAGAAAAGACCTCATGATAGTCAATATGGGTCCTCACCACCCATCAATGCATGGTGTTCTTCGACTTATCGTTACTCTCGATGGTGAAGATGTTATTGACTGTGAACCAATATTGGGTTATTTACACAGAGGAATGGAGAAAATTGCGGAAAACCGAACAATTATACAATATTTGCCTTATGTAACACGTTGGGATTATTTAGCTACTATGTTCACAGAAGCAATAACCGTAAATGGACCCGAACAACTAGGCAATATTCAAGTACCTAAAAGGGCTAGCTATATCAGAGCCATTATGTTGGAGTTGAGTCGTATAGCTTCCCATTTGTTATGGCTGGGTCCTTTTATGGCAGATATTGGGGCACAAACCCCTTTCTTCTATATTTTTCGAGAACGAGAATTGATATATGACCTATTCGAAGCTGCCACCGGTATGCGAATGATGCATAATTATTTTCGTATCGGAGGAATAGCTGCTGATCTACCTCATGGATGGATAGATAAATGTTTGGATTTTTGCGATTATTTTTTAACAGGGGTTGCTGAATATCAAAAGCTTATTACTCGGAATCCTATTTTTTTAGAACGAGTTGAGGGCGTAGGCATTATTGGAGGAGAAGAAGCACTAAATTGGGGTTTATCAGGACCAATGCTACGAGCTTCCGGAATACAATGGGACCTTCGTAAAGTTGATCATTATGAGTGTTACGACGAATTTGATTGGGAGGTTCAATGGCAAAAAGAAGGGGATTCATTAGCTCGTTATTTAGTACGAATCAGTGAAATGACAGAATCCATAAAAATTATCCAACAGGCTCTGGAAGGAATTCCAGGGGGACCCTTTGAGAATTTAGAAATCCGACGCTTTGATAGAGTAAAAGATACTGAATGGAATGATTTTGAATATCGATTTATTAGTAAAAAACCTTCTCCAACTTTTGAATTGTCCAAACAAGAACTTTATGTAAGAGTCGAAGCACCAAAAGGAGAATTGGGAATTTTTCTGATAGGAGATCAGAGTGTTTTTCCTTGGAGATGGAAAATTCGCCCACCAGGTTTTATCAACTTGCAAATTCTGCCTCAGTTAGTTAAAAGAATGAAATTGGCTGATATTATGACGATACTAGGTAGTATAGATATCATTATGGGAGAAGTTGATCGTTGAAATGATAATTGATAATACAACAGAACTACAAGCCATCCATTCGTTTTCCAGATTGGAATTCTTAAAAGAAGTCTATGGGATCATATGGGTGCTTGTCCCTATTTTGACTCTTGTATTAGGAATCACACTAGGTGTACTAATAATTGTTTGGTTAGAAAGAGAAATATCTGCAGGGATACAACAACGTATTGGACCTGAATACGCCGGCCCCGTGGGAATTCTTCAAGCTCTAGCAGATGGGGTAAAACTACTTTTCAAAGAGAATCTTTTTCCATCTAGAGGGGATACTCGTTTATTCAGTATCGGACCATCCATAGCAGTCATATCCATTTTACTAAGTTATTCAGTAATTCCTTTTGGTTATCGCCTTATTCTAGCCGATCTTAGTATTGGTGTTTTTTTCTGGATCGCTGTTTCAAGTCTTGCTCCCGTTGGACTTCTTATGTCGGGATATG